AAAGAGAGGGATTCGAACCCTCGGTAAACAAAAGCCTACATAGCAGTTCCAATGCTACGCCTTGAACCACTCGGCCATCTCTCCTACATAATTATTAGGATAATGATTATGGCCCCGAAAGCGAGTGAATCGCGAGTCAATCCCGATTTGAGAACGAAGATAACTGTCAATGCAACTATTGATGTAATTATCAATGCAACTATTGATGTAATTATTCCAACTATATTTAGTATCATACATATTAGATTAGATGTTGGATAGGTACGGTACATACAATGAATTCTAACTATAAAAAATAGAATAGAAAACTTTTAATCAAATAGAAAACTTTTAATCAAATAAAGACCTTTCCTTCGGGGCTGGGGGATAAAGATAATTTTTTTTGTTTTGTTTTTGTTGTTTTTGTGAAAAACTTTTTCTTAAAAACAATAAAGATATATATCTATTTACTATTTATGTTTGCTGTTTGCGAAGACGACGTTCCCGTCTTTTTCTGATATCTATACCGGCTTAAATCACGGGATTGGAACGACTCGAACACTCGGTCTATCTTTTTTTATGAATTAAGTCTGTTTTTATGTTATTTCGTACTGTATAATTACTTTTTTTGTAGGATCGTTTTCTCACGAGAGGTAATTAAAAGAAATTAAAAAATGGATTGCTACCTATGCCTAGATCCCGGATAACTGGAAATTTGATTGATAAGACCTTTTCAATTGTAGCCAATATCTTATTACGAATAATTCCGACAACTTCAGGAGAAAAAGAGGCATTTACTTATTACAGAGATGGTGTGATTTGATTTTTTTTTATTTACCGCTTCGAATCTTACGAGAAAGACACATTAGCCGGGATAGAAAGATTTGAAAAAACTCTACGTTTATTGAAGGTGAAGTTTCTAAAAAAAAATTCCTTCTGTCGTGTATCCCCGATTAATGCAGCCTTAGATGTTTCAATTGTCGATTCTAGCATTGAGCGAAAAGGTTACACCTATGGCTATGGGTTATGTATTGCAGGTTAAACCTGCTTCACTAGTACCACTAGGCGGCATAGAGGAAGAAGCACTACGCTTAGGAATCAACAACACGAAAACTTTGCTATAAATTTTTCCCTTTCCTTATTGGGATCGGGACTAAGAAGAATGGTTGGGACAACAAATATCCATCTCATTTGTACTTTGGATACCCATATAACCATCGAAGACTGTTGAAGTGACTAATTCCTAGAAATTAAGGGATGTTGAGGACAAAGAAATTGTTGGAGGTAACATTTTTATATTTTTATCTAGTACCAACATCTTTGATGTTAAGAAACGATCTTTTGCAGGAAGGTTGGCTAGAGATTTCTTGTAAAAACACTAGCCCCGCTCAGTTCATAATGAGAATATTTCACTCCTTTTTGATTCTATGTATTAGGCTTATTATGCACATAAGGGAGGAGCCGTATGAGATGAAAACCTCACGTACGGTTTTGGAACGGAGATTCTTTGAATCGAATAACGACCGTAACGGATGTCTGCTCAATCCGAAGGAAATTATGCGGAAGCTTTACAGAATTATTATGAAGCTATGCGACTAGAAATTGATCCCTATGATAGAAGTTATATACTCTATAATATAGGCCTTATTCACACAAGTAATGGAGAACACACAAAAGCTTTGGAATATTATTTTCGGGCATTAGAACGAAACCCTTTCTTACCACAAGCTTTTAATAATATGGCCGTAATCTGTCATTACGTGCGACTATCTACACTATAGAAAGAAAAAGGAAAGAAAGAGCAAAATCTAAAATCTACTAGTAAAAAAATAAATAAAAAAATAAAAAAAAATAGGCTTTCTACATATGGCATCGTCCAAAACAACGATTTTTATCAGCTGTAGCAAAGAAAGAAACTTCATAGAAATCGAAATATGAAAAAAGAAATATGCCTAGATACTTTATTCTATGGATAAAGGATCTAATTGATAGAGGAAGCGCCGTAAAGATCAATTAGCGAAATTTTTGCCGATACAATAAGAACTGCTTACTTAATGTCATAATATGAGACAAAAGCTAGGAATCCACTTATGTAATGGAGTCGATCCCCTAAAGTATTGAGCAGCGGTGTAGCATCAGATCCCAAAGATAGTAAGCCTCTTCTTTCTTATGAGAGAAGGTCTTTTTCAAAGATTCTATATAAATAGAAATTTCTATATGAAACCGAGATAGTTACCTTTCAGAAAATTGTAATGATAGTAGAACACCTACGCTTTATTCTTTTGAAGGTGGGAGAAAAGATAAAACAAAATGGATTATTAATAAAATCAAACTTCAAGTTTGAAACTCATGGATTATTAATAAAATCAAACTTCAAGTTTGAAACTCATGTAATTAACCTCTTTTGATTAACTCGAGAAAAAATGGGACATCAAAAGAATTGACTGTCGAGCCGTATGAGTTAGGAAACTCTCAAGTACGGTTCTAAGGGAAGGAATTTACTCGCCTATTCCGACCGAGG